TCTAATACTTCGTAATCTATTTCATATATTCCGTGCTCCAGATACTAGAATAAATATCTGACGAAGTCAAAAACCATCTCTATCAAGATAAGATGACAGACCCATTTTCTGTATTATCAATAGGATCCATTATAACAAGTCGCACACTCATATTCCAGAAATACAGAAAGAAAGAAATTCCACGATCGAACTACCAAAATAGAATAGCATAAAATGGGCTAAAAAAACGAGACCAAAATGCTTCACTTTGTATTGAAAAGCTAGAATTTAGTGATTCTTGTAAATCTAATTCATTGAAATTCCATCTAGTAAAACGGAAGAATTATAAATCTCCAAAATAATAGATAGGAATACCGCAAATAGAGCCATTGCGACACCCATCAAAGGAGTAGTCCCCCACCCTGGAGCTACTTTACCATATTCCGAATTCAATGGTTTCAATAAATCCCCTACAATAGTTCGTCTTGGACCAGATCTAGAACTCCCCTCAACGCTTTGTGTAGCCATAAATCCTTTTTTGTATTAACTGAGATCTGTTGACTTTGTATACCATTCTGTTGTAAATAAATGATCTTATCATAGATCCATTGTGGTCTGGAAATTATTATTTTTTTATTATTATATAATAATGGAAACAGCAACCCTAGTCGCCATCTCTATATCTGGTTTACTTGTAAGTTTTACGGGGTATGCCTTATATACTGCTTTTGGGCAACCCTCTCAACAACTAAGAGATCCATTCGAGGAACACGGGGACTAGTTGAAGTAATGAGCCCCCCAATCTTGGGAGGCTCATTACTTCAATTAAGATAATGAAAAATCATTTCACCTTTTTAGTTGGAACTTTAGGCGGTTCTCGAAAAAAGATAGCGAAAAAAATTATTCCTAGAGTTGATACTAAGAGGAATGTATAAACTAATGCTTCCATAGATTCAATCGTGGTTTACAATTATAGCTTCCATATCTGTTTATTTAGAGCGTTCCCGGATAAAAAAAGAGCAAGAGTCAAGACAAAGAAAAGGCGGGGATTCAAATCAAGATGTCCCCAGTACCCTATGTCAAAGTCAAATTACAAAAAGAAAATAGAGACGAAAAATCAGAGATTAATGTTGTATCAAACTACTTGTCTTTTTGTAGTTGGATCTCCAAGTTTTTGGAATGCTCCAAATTCCACCTGAGCGTCTAAATCTGGATCAATACCAGCAAAAACATCTCTGAACAAGGTTCGAGAGCCATGCCAAATGTGTCCGAAGAAGAAGAGCAAGGCAAACGAAGCATGTCCAAAAGTAAACCAACCCCTTGGACTGCTACGAAAAACACCATCGGATTTCAAAGTAGCACGATCTAATTCAAAAATTTCACCCAATTGTGCGCGTCTAGCATATTTTTTCACAGTAGCAGGATCGCTATAACTGACCCCATTTAGTTCACCACCATAGAACTCAACAGTTACACCTACTTGTTCAACACTATACTTCGATTCTGCCCTTCGAAAAGGAACATCGGCTCTAACAATTCCGTCTCCATCTACTAAAACAACCGGAAATGTTTCAAAAAAAGTAGGCATACGACGTACAAAAAGCTCACGCCCTTCTTTATCTCTAAATAGAGGATGTCCTAACCACCCAATAGCTATTCCATCCCCGTTGTCCATTGAGCCTGCTCTGAACAATCCACCCTTTGCGGGATTATTTCCGATGTAATCATAAAAAGCTAATTTTTCAGGAATTTTAGACCAAGCTTCGGATAAGCTTTGATTTTCAGCCATCCCAGTATCAACTCTTCGATATATTTCTTGCTGGAAGTATCCTTGATCCCATTGATAACGAGTGGGACCAAATAATTCAATGGGGGTAGTTGCTGAACCATACCACATAGTTCCAGCAACAACAAAAGCTGCAAAAAAGACAGCAGCGATACTACTGGAAAGCACGGTTTCAATATTTCCCATACGTAATCCTTTGTATAGACGTTGGGGCGGGCGGACACTAAGATGGAATAGGCCCGCTAATATGCCCAATGTTCCTGCTGCAATATGATGAGAGGCTATTCCTCCCGGAACAAAAGGATCAAAACCTTCCACACCCCATGCTGGATTTACAGATTGTACTTTTCCGGTTAGCCCATAAGGATCAGACACCCATATTCCAGGACCATACAATCCTGTTACATGAAAAGCACCAAACCCAAAACAAGCCACTCCTGAGAGAAATAAATGAATTCCAAAGATCTTGGGCAAATCTAAAGAAGGTTTTCCTGTACGTTCATCACAAAATATTTCTAGATCCCAATACACCCAATGCCAGATAGCTGCCAAGAAGCACAAGCCAGAAAACACAATATGCGCTCCAGCCACACCTTCATAACTCCAAATACCCGGATTCGTTATAGTTCCTCCTGTAATACTCCAACCACCCCATGAATTGGTTATTCCTAAACGAGTCATGAAGGGTATAACGAACATACCTTGTCTCCACATTGGATCGAGAACAGGGTCAGAAGGATCAAAAACTGCTAATTCATAGAGAGCCATCGAGCCGGCCCAACCAGCAACCAAAGCTGTATGCATTATATGGACAGCCAGCAAACGACCGGGATCATTCAATACGACGGTATGAACACGATACCAAGGCAAACCCATGGAATACCCCCTTAATCAACGAAAGATAGACACTATGTAACTTTATTGCACTGGAAAAAACTATGTTCTGGACCTCCCTTTTTTCAGTGGATTATCTCGGAGAAAGGATTCCATTTTTTTTTAGTATTTTAGTCAGAATGTCACAATTCTGTTTGTAGGAACAAAGAGAAGCAGATCTATTCTATACCAGATAAGTACCAATACGCAATGGGAGGTTGACTCCATTTTAGATGAGCGAATGCATACGGATTTGTTCATCATTCAAAGAGCCTATTCGTAAGAATTTTACTTTATTCATTTTGTCTTCTTTTTTTTTTTATGTTATGAACTTATCGAATCCGCGCAAATAACAAATAAAATAAAACAAAAAAATAAAGAAAATAGAAAAAAGAATAAAATAAAAGCCAATATCCAATATAATATTATTAAAACAATAAATTCATATAATATTATAAAGACAATAAATTCATTGTTACGCTTTCACATCAAAGTGAAATAGAGTACTTCATTTTTTTTTATTTCATTTAATGCCTATTGGTGTTCCAAAAGTCCCTTTTCGAAATCCCGGAGAGGATAGTTCAAATTGGATTGACGTATAGTGCGACTTGTCAGAGACATTGGGTCATTATGGGATTTCCCCGTTCTCTACCCCGATCGAGATATCCTCTATTTCACCAAAGAAGGATTGATTAAATCATCCAAAAATTAGAGCGTGAAGTGGCAATAAAGTTCAATTAGATCTATGCTTTGGAGGTATTCAGATTAATATTATCAATTAGAATAATTTATGGTTAGCTTGTTTGGAACAATAAAATGAAGTATCCAGGCTCCGCTTAGAAAAACCCCATTAGTACTATATCCATGATTACTATTTGTATCATATTCTATTTATATATTTTATAAATTAGAAATCGGAGTAATTTCAAACTACAAATCATAATCAATCGAATAATTTGATAAATACGTCAAATATTTTGTGGAAGACGTGAAATGAATTGAAAAAAAGGAAGTTGTAGTAAAAAGAAATGGTATTGGGGGCATTTGCCCTATATGTGCAAATCCAAATCGGGCAGATCTTTACTCGGAGTAGAGCACAAACCTAAAAGAATTAAAGAAGCCCACTCAGGAACAAGAGAATGTTATCGTGATTTGAATTGGATCCCGATGAAAGAATACATCAATGAGAAGTTAGTTTGATAAGTTTAATGAATTTTTTTTTATTATTTTATTTATATTCTTTATAGGTAAATAGGTAAACGGGTAAAAAAACCATTTTTCTTGAAACTTTCTTGAAAAATGGAGGAAAAACCCCTTCGTTATTCGTTAAATGGGATCTACATATTGATTCTTTTTTTCGCAATTTTTGATGAACCGTATGCATTAAAAGGTGCATGTACGGTTCCTAAGGGATAGAATTTGATCCTAATCAACCGACTTTATCGAGAAAGATTACTTTTTTTAGGTCAAGATATTGATAGTGAGATCTCGAATCAACTTATCGGTCTTATGGTATATCTCAGTACAGAAAGTGAGATCAAAGATTTGTATTTGTTTATCAACTCTCCTGGCGGATGGGTAATACCCGGAATAGCTATTTATGATACTATGCAATTTGTGCGACCAGATGTACAAACAGTATGCATGGGATTAGCCGCTTCAATGGGATCTTTTATTCTGGTCGGAGGAAAAATTACCAAACGTCTAGCATTCCCTCACGCTTGGCGCCAATGAGTTTTTATTTTTTATTTTATTTCAAAGAAAAAAAGAAAGCTATGCCTTCGCCATATGAAATATGAATATTAAGTAATAATAGCATGGCATTTCGAATTCAATATAAGAAATTTTTTTTATTTCGTTTTAACATTAGATTATGTATTGAAAGAGTAGTATGAGATATTAAGGGCAGTTCCGATTTTATCTTATTTATCGGGAGCCTATTTCAGTGTCACAAACTTTTTTTTTTGTTTTCACACCAGAAGGTTCTTAAATGCTATTTATATTATTATAAATTATGAAAGAGGACAAAAAAAAGATTATATTCTTTTTTTCATTTTTTTTTTTCAAATAAAAAAAAAGAAACTTTGGGATTGCTAAATCACCGATGAAATAAAGCAACGGAGCCACCATAGTATTTTGTTTTTATTAATTCCTCCCAAGGAAAGGGTGGTCATTGTATCATTTACCGACCGAGGCTTTGTAGACTCTCTATTTTTCTTCGGTAAAAGTGAATTCTCTTGTAGAGCCGTATGCAATGCGCAAGCAATGCCTGTACGGTTGTTCAATTCTATTATTATCTTATATCATCAGGGTAATGATCCATCAACCTATAGCTGCTTTTTATGAAGCACAAATAGGAGAATTTGTCCTGGAAGCGGAAGAACTACTGAAACTGCGCGAAATCCTCACAAGGGTTTATGCACAAAGAACAGGCAAACCCTTATGGGTTGTATCTGAAGACATGGAAAGGGATGTTTTTATGTCAGCAGCAGAAGCCCAAGTTCATGGAATTGTTGATCTTGTAGCAGTTGCATAAAAAATAGCAGGAATTTCACACAAATCACGATTTGAGATTTTAGTTTCTTACCATTTTAGTTTCTTACCGAGGTTTCATATTCTATATTCTATTAATTTGAATTTTATTAATTTTAATAAAATATTAAAATAGAATAGGAATATAGAAAAAATTCATAATCATCCGGTTAGGATCGATCTAAACCAGCCCATTATGCATACGATTCAACATGCCAACTATTAAACAACTTATTAGAAACACAAGACAGCCAATCAGAAATGTCACCAAATCCCCCGCTCTCGGGGGATGCCCTCAGCGCCGAGGGACATGTACTAGGGTGTATGTGCGACTCGTTAAGATTTCAGATTGTGGGTTGGGACAAAAGAAAAAATTTTTCCACTATCCGTGATCAGTACCGATGAATAGGATAGAATGGAAGACTCTCCTTCACTCTCTTAAACGAAAAAAAAAGATCTAGAATATGCTTCTATTGTGTATCAAATTTATGGTTTCTATTGGTGCAAATTCAATTACCTCAATTTTCAATTAAAAATGCGAAAGAATTCCCTATTGGTAGCAAATGATTATCTGTTAAGCAGGGCAAATCTTATTAAAATTAAAAAACCGAAAATGGATGCCTCTACTCTTGCAAGAACGGACTAACAAGGTCAGCTAATCAGCTAATCCACATAATTAAATACCGTTACTGTAAAAGCGGATCTCGTTGTGAAAGACCTACTACTGGGGAATTCATGGGTAGAGCCCAAAAGTGTAAACTGTACAAGTTAACAATAGCATTGATTCGATCAAGTAAGGGGCTCCGGTGTATAGAGAGGACCTCGCCGTTTAAGAAATAACCATAGAAACGATGGAACCCACTATTTATTTATCCATTTCTATTTACTACTTATTTTTATTTACTATATTTTTGTTTGATACCCAGTACCAATAAAATTTCTTATTTCAAGGCGAAATGCTTATAAAAAAAAGAAAAAATAGTGGTTGGGAAGGTTAGAGTAGCAAAAGCCGTTGGAATTATTATTTTATACATTGGAATAATCCGTTTTGTTAGTCTAGAAAAGGGAAAAAGAATAACTGAAAGAAAGGAAATCAATTAGTTATTTACCAAAGTTTCGTTTATTCAATGACCAGAATTAGACGAGGATATGTAGCTCGGAGACGTAGAACAAAAATTCGTTTATTCACATCAAGCTTTCGTGGGGCTCATTCAAGACTTACTCGAACTATTATTCAACAAAAAATAAAAGCTTTGTTTTCGGCCTATCGGGATAGAAATAGGCACAAAAGAAATTTTCGGTGTTTATGGGTGACTCGTATAAATGCAGCAATTCGCGAGAATGAGGTATCCTGTAGTTATAGTAGATTAATAAACAATCTGTACAAGAGACAGTTGCTTCTTAATCGTAAAATACTTGCACAACTAGCTATATTAAATAGGAATTGCCTTTATCTGATTTCCAATGACATGATAAAATAAGGAGATTGGAAAGAATCCTTCGGAATGTTTGACTTTGACATGGAATTGCTTGGAAAATGAATTCCGGGAAGGTAGAATAGAAATAAGTATAATAAAATATGATCATAATACATAATATGATCAAGTAGTCAAACTGAACAAAAACATTCAATAAAAAAATATTTATTTTTTTACTTTATCCCCAATTCTTTTTTTTTACGACACGACAATTAAATCCGGATTCCTGGATTTTTATCGAACAAAAAATCAACCGACGTTTGAGTTCGGATTGAAATTTTGATTCAATTGAAGAGTAAGCCTATTTTTTTCTGGTTCTAAGACCCGTAGTTCTAGCGACCAACTCGTTTTTTTCAAATTGTCTTTCATTATTAAGAAAGGGTAATGAAGATAAAATACGAGCTTGTTTTATAGCAATAGTAATTAATCGTTGTTGTTTTAAAGTCAATCTATTCACCCGTCTAGATAATATTTTTCCTTGTTCACTAATAAATCGACTAATTAAACTCATGTTTCTATAATCAATTCGATCCCCCGATCCAATCGGGGGCAGACGCCTACGAAGAGATCGCTTGGGCTTAAGAAAAAGTCGCTTGGATTTATCCATGGCTTGTTTATTTTATTCCTTTTTTTCGCGAATCCTATTTCCTTTGATCGGATCAAAAATGCTAATGATTTCGAATTAAGAAATAGGATTTTGCTTATTTCTATTTAAATATATATATTAACATATGATATGCTAATATATGATATGTCAATATGTCATTTTTCATCTTCCTTGTAAAAGTCACACGCAGTTGATCGATTCCATCTATTTCTTTATCTCCCCGTGAATTGTATGTTTGTAACAATAGGGACAGAATTTTCTCAACTCCAATCGACTAGGCTTATTGTGTCGATTCTTTTGAGTAATATATCTAGAAATGCCTATTGATTTCTTATTAACACTCTTTCGAACACAACTAGTACATTCTAAAATAACCCTTATTCGGACGTCTTTACCATTGGCCATGAACCTCCTTTTGGTTTTTATTCACTCAACTCTTCTATTTTCCTATCCGAAACGAAGAAGAAAAGAAGGAAAAAATACAAGTTACTAACTTGAAATCAAATTATGAAAGATTTTGTTGCAACCAATATAGTAAAAGTAAAAATAAGTAATACAATGATTAAAAATTCTATTTACATTAGAAAGAATAGAAGTACAGTCTTTTTATTTTATTTCAACTTCTTGTATGATACTGTTGCCCTAACCGCATTTCCACTTCTGTTCTCTTAATTTAATTAAAGATTTAATTAAAGTAAATTTACTTTTTAATTTACGTGAAGCTTGAACCCAGTTCCGTGTTTGGCTGAGGTTGAATCCACTTTTATTCTTTCTCTTTTCTAACTTATTCGAATTAGAAAAAAGGGGGTAGTAGCCAGAGATATTTAATTGTGTCTCTAATTTTCTTCACCCCCCCCCCCCCGTGTTAATAACTAGAATGAAAAAAAAGGGAATGTCAAAGCATCCGGAAAAAAACGATTGATCTCTATCAATAGACCTGCTAAAGACCCGAACCATAGAGTACTTATTACTGGTGCTACGGATAGATATGTTTTTAGATCTCGCATAAAAAATTCTCCTTCTGTATTCTTTATTGTAATACATAACGGCAATACATATATGATCAGATGTATATATATAGTTAAATTAAAGGACACTCGCATTTGTTTTGTACGCGGAATTCTTAATTCAAATTGAGAAATGTACAATAATTTGATAGATAAGATTTTCCTCTTCTTTCAAAATACGTCTCTTTCCGTCCGGGCATTCACGAAATTTACGGCGGATTTCGTATTTTTTTTCATATGTATATAAGTTTATTATTATATGTATTATATGTTATATGATATGAGACAAAAAAAAAGAAGAAATGAAAAGATAAGTTATGTATCTCAATGGAGAAAATATGGAGAAAGTGAAATGAAATAAATATGTGGAAAACAAGACAGGGATTCTCTACAATGACATTGTAGACCAATTGAAAGGGATGTAGCGCAGCTTGGTAGCGCGTTTGTTTTGGGTACAAAATGTCACGGGTTCAAATCCTGTCATCCCTACTTATTACTTCGCCTCTGAGCAATACAATAACAAGGGATCAATTGAGATCAATTAAAATTGGACATACCTAATCATAAATTAATATGATATGCTTTATATCATATTATTATTTATATATATATTTATATATATTTCTATATAATAATATAGAATATAGTTTCTATATGAGATAGTATAGGCATTCAAGATGTAGTGGAGTAAAAAAAAAAAAAGAATCTTTTTACTTACAGCTTTCTTTTTTGTAATAAATTTTTAATAAAAAAGTAATAAAAAAGCGCTCTTAGTTCAGTTTGGTAGAACATGGGTCTCCAAAACCCAATGTCGTAGGTTCAAATCCTACAGAGCGTGAGCCCATTCTTGTTTTGTTAAGTCAAAAATTTTAGGGAAAAGCTTGAACAGCAATCTTAATTTGACCTCCTGTGGATTAAAAAACGGAGGAGGTCAAAAAAAAGGGTATTAATTAATCACAGATCCAACTGGTCACCACGTCTATATTGTAAATAAGCAGTTACGAATAATCCAGCCAAAGTAATAGGAATTAGACCTAAGACGATTCCAAATAGAAAAACTTCAATCATTTCAATTTGTTTGAAAAGAGAAAAAAGGAGGTAATATCTATCTTTAAATATTAATCCATATTGCCCATAAATCTCAATAACCAAGAATTGGAAATTGACACGGTAAGGAACTAGAAAATGGAATACTGCAAAAAAAAAAATTCTATTTTTTTTTTTATGAATTGCTCATTGAATTAATTTCAAATAAGTCGTATCTTGTTCAGACTAATAAATATAACTAAAGTTATAGTTAAAGCTACTAATAGAAAACCAAAATAACTAGTTAGAGTGGGCATGAAGGAGCTAAATAAACTATTTTTTTTATCCATATATTTGTAAAATACTTTCCTAAATTCAATTTTTGAAAGATACGAAGATAAGCAAAAATACCAATCGAAAGCTTTTTATTTATTAATCATTTATCAATTATTATCATTATAGATTATAGACAGCACTCAAAAAAAAAAAAGAGCAATATTAAAGTAGAAAAAGAAATCAACTGATCATCTAAAAATCTACCTATCCTATCTCCGAATCAAAAGATTAATTGGACAACTCTTGAGAAATAAAAGAACAAACTAAATTGAAATATTAAAGAAATATTAAAATAATAATTAATAATATATTAGAAGAACTGTGTTGTATAACTTCAGTCAAAGAAACTTTCTTTGAATCAAATCACTATGGAAAT